TTGAAGTCTCTGAAGTAGGAATCAAAAAAAATTCTACTTTCATTTACAGTTAAGTTATTTATAATATATATAATAAAGATAAAAAAATTAGACTAAAAAATAGTATGAATCAGAAGATCTACTAAAAATCTAATAAACAATCTAATAAAAAAATAAGTAATACAAAAAACTAGGAACTAGTTATTTTAATAAGTTTATTCAGTAGTTTATTCATAATTATTAACTGGTTTTACGAAAAATTATTTGATTGTCTTCCGTTCCAAACGAAAAACAAAAAAAACATAGAAAAATATTCTTTTTTTTTTTATAGTTATATATTTTATATAGTTTATAGAAAAAAAAGGATATGATACCTCTTACTTTACTTTACTACTTTACCATAACATAGAATAAAAAAAAATCACTAAAATGTCTCAAATTATGGATTCTTTAAACAAATTAATTTATGGGATTAAATTATGGATATCATTTCAATTTGAAAATTGGAAATTCGATTTATTTAGATTTTCGAAAAAAAAAAAGAAAAAATTCAAGCTTTTCAATTAAGATTTGCTAACTTAAATTTTTCGATGTGGCTTAATATGCGCATGTAAATTAAATGAAATACAGCAAAAATATACAAAATATATAGAGATCTTAAGTATAAGTAGAAATTTTGATTAATTATTTAATTTTTATTAAATTTATTCATCAATTTCGCACGAAGTATTTTAAATTATAAATAAATATTATACTCCATAGAAAATTTTGTTTCTCCTAATTGAATATTTTAGGGAATTTTAATATATATATATATATATATATTTCATATATTTTTAGTTAGATTATGCTTTTCTATAATGAAAAATTTGACTAAAAGGCCCTGTATGGTATAGAATCTAAAAAATACATGGATAATTAATTATATAGTAAACAAAGATTCGTTTGACCAATAGATGTTTTTCACATCCAACTACAACAATGAGTAATCCATTTTAAATGGCAGTTCCAAAAAAACGTACTTCTATTTCCAAAAAGCATATTCGTAAAAATTTTTGGAAAAAAAAGGGATATTGGGCAGCGTTAAAAGCTTTTTCAATAGCAAAATCTCTTTATTCCGGGAATTCAACTTTGTTTATAGAAAAAAAAAAAATAAAAAAAATCTTCGTCGAATACGAACAATCGAAATACGAACAATAGAAGTCGGCCTAACCCAAAAAAATCTTATAACAAATTGGAACGATGATGCATCTTATAGTAAACAAAGTAAAACGATTCTACTATAGTAGGAATCAAAAAATTTGAAACAAAAAAAAGGAGTTTTATATGATTTATCCGTCTTTTCTACTAGGCAATTCCGCATCTCTAGCTATGAAGCTAATGAATTCGGTCGTTGTGGTCGGACTCTATTATGGATTTCTGACCACATTATCCATAGGCCCTTCTTATCTCTTACTTCTCCAAGCTCATTTTCAGGTTATAGAAGAAGGAGAAGAAGAAGCAATCGAGAAGGAGGTAGCCGCATCAACTGGTTTTCTGATAGGACAGCTCCTGATGTTCATATCGATCTATTATAGGCCTCCGCGTCTAGTATTGAGTAGGCCTCGTACAATAACTTTCATAACTGTACCTTATCTTTACCTTCATTACATGTGGTACAGTTACGAAGACTTTTTTGTTGATGAAAAATCTACTCGCAAAAATTCAATGCGTACGCGTAATCTCAGCATTCAATGTATATTCCTGAATAATCTCTTTTTTCAATTATTGAGCCATTTCTTTTTTTTCCCAAGTACAATGTTTTTCAGATTACTCAACGTTTATATGTTTCGATACAACAACAAGATATTATTTTTAACAAGTAGTTTTGTTGGTTGGTTAATTGGTCACATTTTATTCATGAAATCGGTTAGATTCGTATTAGTATGGATACAGCAAAATTATTTGGTTAGATCGGATAAGCCTGTTAGGCCTAAAAAGTACCTTTTCTATGTGTTTCGATTTTATCAGAATTTGATCTTCGATTTGAGAAATTTTTTTGGTCTAATCGGTGGTATTCTCGTATTTTTTACATGTCTACTCATTTTTAACAAAATGCCGTTACCTATTTTGACTTATAAACCGAAAGAAGCCGAAGTGGAAATAGACCGAGAAAAAGCTGAAGAATATTTTTATAGAATAGGCCTAGCGAAAGAAGGGGAATTTACCAAGGAAGAGCCTTCTCCTCCCCTTTTTAAAGTTTTTAAAGAAGCATTCTATAAAAAAATCCCAACTTCTGATCAAAATGATGGAAAAAAAAGAATTTCTTTTTCACATCCACCTAGTTTAGCCGCTTTCTCGGGAATGATACAAAAAAAGACTTCTTTGTCTACAACAGAAAAATTATCATCTGATGAACTGTACAATTATGGGATTCGTACCAATGAACAAAAAAAGAACAGCTTAAGCACTGAATTTTCTAAAGAAATTGCAGTTTTAGACAGAAAAGGGCTTAAAGAGATAAATGGATTGGAAAAAAAAACTCGATTAGCCGATAAAAAAAAAGATAAAATACAATATTTCCAAAAAACATCTGATCCCCTCTTAAGGGGATCCCCTCGGGGACACCCCAAAAAGCCACCTGCACCCACACCCTTCAAAAGATTAACTGACCTCTTCTTTCTTCCACCCGAAGCTCAACTTATAAAAAATAATGAAAGGTACCTAGAAAAATGTAGACCCGACGCGATAATTATAGCAGAATTTAGGTATTTCATGTCTTTTATAAACGATTCCTTGGCTCAAAGTAAAGGGTTTCATCAAAATTTTATTGAAAGGGAGGGAAAAATAAAAGAAATCGAGAAAAAAACTCTTTTCTGGCCATCCAGTCTACTAAAAAATATACAACAATTACGGAAACAAGAAAAAGATGCGGTGTTAGTGGAGGCTGATATTGCCGGACTGCCATGCAGGCGTGCAACTGTTTTGCTTTCTGGAGGGGAGAGTGACACAGATGAAAAAGAATCCAAAAAATTACATTTCAAACGTTATGTACCAAGATCACAATTTCGTCGAGAATTGATCAAAGGTTCCATGCGTGTTCAAAAATGTAAAACGAGTGTTTGGTCAATATATCTAGAAAAACCACATTCCAGATTTTTTACAAACAGAATAGATTCTTTGTTTTATACTTTTCTTAAGTATTGCGAGTTTATTAGAGGAATTTTTCTAGAGTATACGGGAAAAATCTCAGAATTTGAACGTTTGGTTTATTACTCTTCTTTCGAAGATGTCCTTCTTACTATAGAAGAATTGGAAAACGAACCGACCGAAAGGGAAAAAATAGACGAACAAATAATGGAGGCCGAAAGAGCCTGGGAGGAGGAGTATACGTACGGTCAACCACTAAGGGCTGCGCTTCTAGGCGCCCAGGCAATTCTTAGAAAATATATTATATTCCCTTTATTGATAGTAGCGAAAAATATTGGCCGTATGTTATTATTGCAACGGCCTGAGTGGTCGCAAGATTTCAAAGAGTGGAAGAACGAAGTATATATAAAATGTACCTATAACGGTATTCCATTCTCAACCGAAAAACTTCCTGAATACTGGTCAGAAGACGGTTTCCAGATAATGGCAGTCTCTCCTTTCCGCCTAAAACCTTGGCACGACGGATATAGGCCTTTTGATCGAGACCCTTATCAAGTTGTTAATAAATTTGATAGTTATGATGAAGTTGGTCCTACAGAAAAAAAAGGGTCTTTTAATAATATTAAGCAATCATGTAAAAGATTTGATAAGCGAGCGCGCCAAATATTTGCGCGAATACGCTACTTATTTGAGCGAGCACGTCAAAGAGCGTATCCATTTCGTAAAAAGTATAATAGTAAGAAATTACGCAAAAATAAACTTCGGGAATCATATAAAAAACATCAGGAATTATATAAAAAGGGATTATATATAAAACTTTGGGAATCATATAAAAAACTTTGGGAATTACATAAAGGGGAATTTTATGATAAACTTCAGGAATTATATAATAAATTTCAGGAATTATGTAAAATACTTCAGGAATTATATAATGACTTTCAGGAATTCGATAATAAATCTAAGGAAGCATCTAAAAAACTTCGGGAATTATATAAAAAAATAGAAAAAAAAAGCTGAAAAAAAAAGCTGAAGAAAAAGCTGAAGAAAAAGATATTGAATTGCCGTCGTATAAGCTTCCTAGACATTCGTATCCTTCACTTAAGCTTCGTACTCGTATGTATACCGGAGATGGGTATACGTTTTATAGAACTTGGCGTAATGCTAATATGAGAAGGCAGACGGGTGGAGGTACCCCTGCTCTTCCTCCGTTGCCGGAGGAGGAGCCTCCTACATCTTTATCAAAATTTTTACAAAAAGGAATATTAATTATTGAAGGATATCCAGCGTCTATGTCTATAAATAATGGGAATTTTCTTATGTATCAAATGATAGGTATTTCACGGGCTCATAGGAGTAGACACAAAATTAATCAAAAAATATACAGATACATAGACAAAAACAATTCTGATTTGCTTATTCTTGAAAATATTTTATTACCTAGACGTCGTCGAGAATTGAGAATTCTAACTTGTTTCAACCCAAGGAATAATAAAGTTGTGGATAAAAACCCAGTATTTTACAATGGGAATAGGGTAAAAAACGGTAGTCAATTTTTTGATAAAAGCAAAGATCTTGATCGAGATAAAAAGAAACTTATCAAATTCAAATCCTTTCTTTGGCCGAATTATCGATTAGAAGATTTAGCTTGTATGAATCGTTATTGTATCCATACTAATAACGGCAGTCGTTTTAGTATGTTAAGAATACGTATGTATCCACGATTAAAAACTCATTTATGATACATTTATCTTATATATTCCTTATCGTCTAGTAGATAAATAGATGCGCACGCGCCTTGTCTTAGCGTCCAATTTCGATACATGATACTAATTCGATAACGTATCAATTAGATCCAGAAATGAATCAACAGAATTTTCTTTATTCATTTTATCAAAATGAATAAAGAAAATTCTGATTATTATGTGTACCAGATAAAAATAGCTGGCATTATTATTACTGATCGGCAAAATTCCATATTTGGTAAAAAAAAAAAGAAGTTTTAAATTTTATGACAAAAAAATCATTCATATCTGTTATTTCGCATGAAGAAAAAGAAGAAAACAGGGGGTCCGTTGAATTTCAAGTATTCCGTTTTAGCAATAAGATAGGAAGACTTACTTCACATTTGGAATTGCACAAAAAAGACTATTCATCTCAGAGAGGTCTACGAAAAATTCTAGGAAAACGGCAACGACTACTGGCTTATTTGTTAAAAAAAGATGGAGTACGCTATAAAGAATTAATCAGTCAATTGAACATTCGAAAGCTAAAATAAAAACACGTTAATTTGAAGAGTCGTTTTGAATTATTTGATTTATTAGATCTTGAATTTTGATGAACTTCTTTTTGTTTTCAGCAATTCATGGAAAACTGAATAATGAATCGGGGAAAACCTATGGCTGTACCAACTACAAGAAAAGACCTCATGATAGTCAATATGGGTCCTCACCATCCATCCATGCATGGCGTTCTCCGACTTATCCTTACTTTAGACGGTGAAGATGTTATTGACTGTGAACCAATATTGGGTTATTTACACAGAGGGATGGAAAAAATTGCGGAAAACCGAACAATTATACAATATCTGCCTTATGTAACACGTTGGGATTATTTAGCCACTATGTTCACCGAAGCAATAACGGTAAATGGGCCAGAACAATTGGGAAATATTCAAGTACCTAAGAGGGCTAGCTATATCAGAGTGATTATGCTGGAGTTAAGTCGTATAGCTTCTCATTTGTTATGGCTCGGCCCTTTTATGGCAGATATTGGCGCGCAGACCCCCTTCTTCTATATTTTCAGAGAAAGAGAATTGGTATATGATTTATTCGAAGCTGCCACCGGTATGAGAATGATGCATAATTATTTTCGTATCGGCGGAGTAGCTGCCGACCTACCTTATGGATGGATAGATAAATGTTTAGATTTTTGTGATTATTTTTTAACAGGGATTGCTGAATACCAAAAACTTATTACACGAAATCCTATTTTTTTAGAACGAGTTGAAGGAGTGGGCATTATTGGTGGAGAAGAGGCAATAAATTGGGGTTTATCGGGACCAATGCTACGAGCTTCCGGAATACAATGGGATCTTCGTAAAGTTGATCATTATGAGTGTTACGACGAATTTGATTGGGAAGTCCAATGGCAAAAAGAAGGAGATTCATTAGCTCGTTATTTAATACGAATCGGTGAAATGGCAGAATCCATCAAAATTATTCAACAGGCTCTAGAAGGAATTCCAGGGGGTCCCTATGAGAATTTAGAAATCCGACGCTTTAATAGAATAAAATATCCTGAATGGAATGATTTTGAATATCGATTCATTAGTAAAAAGCCATCCCCTGCTTTTGAATTGTCGAAACAAGAACTTTATGTAAGAGTCGAAGCCCCAAAGGGGGAATTGGGAATATTTTTGATAGGAGACCAGAGTGTTTTTCCTTGGAGATGGAAAATTCGTTCCCCGGGTTTTATCAATTTGCAAATTCTTCCTCAGTTAGTTAAAAAAATGAAATTGGCTGATATTATGACGATACTAGGTAGCATAGATATTATTATGGGAGAAGTTGATCGTTGAAATGATAATTGATACAACAGAAGTACAAGCTATCAAGTCTTTTTCCAGATTAGAATCCTTAAAAGAGGTTTATGAAACTATATGGATGCTTGTCCCTATTTTGATTCTCATATTGGGAATCACAACAGGTGTACTAGTAATTGTGTGGTTAGAAAGAGAAATATCCGCAGGTATACAACAACGTATTGGACCTGAATACGCCGGCCCTTTGGGAATTCTTCAAGCTCTAGCAGACGGGATAAAATTACTTTTGAAAGAGAACCTTCTTCCATCTAGGGGGGATACACGTTTATTTAGTATCGGACCCTCTATAGCAGTCATATCAATTCTACTAAGTTATTCAGTAATTCCTTTTGGCTATCGCCTTATTCTAGCCGATCTCAGTATTGGTGTTTTTTTATGGATTGCCGTTTCAAGTATTGCTCCAATTGGACTTCTTATGTCAGGATATGGATCAAATAATAAATATTCCTTTTTAGGTGGTCTACGGGCTGCTGCTCAATCAATTAGTTATGAAATACCATTAACTCTATGTGTGTTATCAACATCTCTACGTGTGATTCGTTGAGACATAAGTCTTCCTCCATTTCTTTTTAGGTTTCTAAGAATAAAAATTAAACGTATTAAATAGATATATCTTTCTTTCTTTTTTTATTCACTAGCCCGGATTGCTAAACTAAACTAGATAGTTAGATGAGTGAAAGAAAACAGCTTCGAAATTCGCAGTAAAAAAATTGAATCTCATTTCCTATGTACAAGGGTTAAACGAAAATAAACATAAGCAGTCAAGACTCTTTACCCCAAGATTGGTTAATAAGTCATCATGTCTTGAAGCGGGTTGAAAAGAACAACTCTATGGAGCTTTTACTATCTTTTGTATGTATTCCCATACATGAATTACCATAGAGATTGAGAAAAAATGAGTGGATGATTAGGAACACAAAAGTACACAAAGGATTCGTAATAGAGATTATGTAAGTTATTCGAAGAGACTTTTATACATAAAAGAAATACTAATTAGGGCTTTAAATTTGTAGAAACGATCAAGTAGTACTCCCAAAAATGAAATTCCGATCCAGAGTATGATCCTATCCACCGATTATATGAATAACTATCAGTAACGAAGTAATCCTTTACCCTTTCTTTCTTTTATTTAGGTTTAATATAAAAGTAAAGTAAAGGAACGAAAAGAAAGTATGGAATTGCAAAAAAAATCTTTTTTATCTGATATCCATATTAATGGAAATGAAATTTTTGTCATGTCATAAATAATGAATGTTTAATTCTTTTTTTTTCGGAATCGAAAAAAAAAGTGAACTATTTATTGATATTGGTAATAAAGAGTATTTTTTTTGAAGGATCTAAGTTATTACTCAATAAAAAAATTGAAATTCTTAAACTTAAAGTAAGGGATAAGATCAATTCCGAAGCACTTTTTTTATAGTATAGCAGACAGAATTCCATTAGTCTAATTCAGGAACTTTCGATTGATTTTAACTTTATCTATCCTACAAGTATATCAAGATTAAATAAAGAATATCTAATCAGTCCCTAGATTTATTTATGGCTCTCGAGGAGCCGTATGAGGTGAAAATCTCATGTACGGTTCTGGAATAGCGATGATAAGAGTGATCTTATCATCGACTATGATTATCTAACAGTTCAAGTACAGTTGATATAGTTGAGGCGCAGTCAAAATATGGTTTTTGGGGATGGAATTTGTGGCGGCAACCTATAGGGTTTATTGTTTTTATAATTTCTTCTCTAGCCGAATGCGAGAGATTGCCTTTTGATTTACCAGAAGCAGAAGAAGAATTAGTAGCAGGTTATCAAACCGAATATTCGGGTATCAAATTTGGTTTATTTTATGTTGCTTCCTATTTAAATCTACTAGTCTCTTCACTATTTGTAACAGTTCTTTACTTGGGTGGTTGGAATCTCTCTATTCCATACATATTGATTCCTGAGTTTTTGGAAATAAATAAAGCGTATGGAGTCTTTGGAACAACAATTGGTATTTTCATTACATTAGCGAAAACTTTTTTGTTCTTGTTCATTCCTATCACAACAAGGTGGACTTTACCTAGACTGAGAATGGACCAATTATTAAATCTTGGATGGAAATTTCTTTTACCTATTTCTTTAGGTAATCTATTATTAACAACTTCTTCCCAACTCCTTTCATTATAAATTTATATAAAAAAATCGAATAGAATATTTGATATTCACTATAATTCAAATTCAAATATTCAAATTCAATTCACAACTTGTATCAAACAAGAGAAAGAAACAAAATCCAATTTATTATTGATATTTACTATATGTTCCCTATGGTAACTGGGTTCATCAATTATGGTCAACAAGCAGTACGGGCGGCAAGGTACATTGGTCAAAGTTTTATGATTACCCTATCTCATGCCAACCGTTTACCCGTAACTATTCAATACCCTTATGAAAAATTGATCACATCGGAGCGTTTTCGTGGTCGAATACACTTTGAATTTGATAAATGCATTGCTTGTGAAGTATGTGTTCGTGTATGTCCTATAGATCTACCTGCTGTTGATTGGAAATTGGAAACGGATATTCGAAAGAAACGATTGTTTAATTACAGCATTGATTTCGGAATCTGTATATTTTGTGGTAATTGTGTTGAGTATTGCCCAACAAATTGTTTATCAATGACTGAAGAATATGAGCTTTCTACTTATGATCGTCACGAATTAAATTATAATCAAATTGCTCTGGGTCGTTTACCAATATCAATAACGGATGATTACACAATTCGAACAATTTTGAATTCGCCTCAAACAAAAGAGAAATCTCATAACAAATGAGAAATCTTGTGATGGAAGAAATTACTAAGGTTCTTTTATTTAATTTTAAATTTAAATTCAAAAAGTTGATTTTTTTATTTTGGTCAAAAATTACAAACCCCGACTATTCTATTCACTATTCTATTGATTGATGAAAATCACAACTTAATTTGTATTGAAAATCTGTTTACTGTAATGATTTCCAATAGTTTTAGTTTCGAACGACTCTTTCAGATAAAAAAAGAATGCGATGGGTCCAATAACTTTAATATGTATATCAAATTAGGATTTCATTTAATTAGCAATAATTAGTAGCGCATGAACTTCTTTTTTCCTGTCCAAGTCAATAAGATCATGAAAAATTCCTATTTTTTTATCTCTTATTTTACATATAATGGATTTAACTGGAGCAATACATGATTTTCTTTTAGTCTTTCTGGGGTCAGGTCTTATATTAGGGGGTCTCGGAGTGGTATTATTTACCAATCCTATTTTTTCTGCCTTTTCACTGGGATTGGTTCTTGTTTGTATATCTTTATTTTATATTCTAGCAAACTCGCATTTTGTAGCTTCTGCACAACTCCTTATTTATGTAGGAGCTATAAATGTTTTAATAATATTTGCTGTAATGTTCATGAGTGGGCCAGAATATGGCAAAGATTTTCATCTTTGGACTGTTGGGGATGGGGCTATTTCGTTGGTTTGTACAAGTCTTTTTGTTTCATTAATTATTACTATTCTAAATACGTCATGGTATGGGATTATTTGGACTACAAGATTAAACCAGATTCTAGAACAAGATTTGATAAATACTAGTCAACAAATTGGAATTCATTTATCAACAGATTTTTTTCTTCCATTTGAACTCATTTCAATAATTCTTTTAGTTGCTTTAATAGGTGCAATTTCTGTGGCTCGCCAATAAGTCAATAATTTATTTTTAAAACTAGCAATCCAAATAAAAATGAAATTTTATCCTATTCATTTCCATTCAATTTTATTCGAATTGATGCATAAAACGGAAATACTTTATAGATAGTTAGATTTATTAACAAACAAACTATTTTTTTATTCATCGATTTGAACGTTTCGTTTCGGAAAAAAAAAAAAAATATTGCATTGAATTAACTCCTCCAATCTGGACGATTGACTAAAAATGAGCTATTATGATTTAAAAGAAGCCGCTATGGTGAAATTGGTAGACACGCTGCTCTTAGGAAGCAGTGCGAGAGCATCTCGGTTCGAGTCCGAGTAGCGGCATGCCATCGTACAAATTAACAAAAGGATTCAATAGTTCTATAATGAATAATGAAATGAATTTCATTTATTATTTCCATTTACTAATTTGCAATTGAAGGATTTCTTTTTTTTTTTTATGATATTTTCGACTTTAGAGCATATTTTAACTCATATTTCCTTTTCAATGGTTTCCATTGTAATTATACTTCAGTTGATAACTTTATTAGTCAATGAGATAGTAGGACTATATGATTCATTTGAAAGGGGCATGATAATTACTTTTTTCTGTCTAACAGGGTTATTAGTTACTCGTTGGATTTATTGGAAACATTTCCCATTAAGTGATCTATATGAATCATTAATCTTCCTTTCTTGGAGTTTCTACATTATTCATATGATTCTTTATTTTAAAAAACAGAAAAAAAATATAAGTGCAATAACCGCGCCAAGTGCTATTTTTACCCAAGGGTTTGCTACTTCGGGACTCTTAACGGAAATGCATCGATCCGCAATATTAGTACCCTCCCTCCAATCTCATTGGTTAATGATGCATGTAAGTATGATGGTCTTGGGTTATGCAGCTCTTTTATGCGGATCATTATTATCAATAACACTTTTAATCATTACATTTCAAAAAGAAATAAAAAAAGATATAATAAGGATTTTTGATAAAAGAAAACATTTATTAAATGATTCATCTTTCTTCGGTGAGATTCAATACATGAATGAAAAAGGCAATATTTTACAAAGCACTTCTCCCCTTTCGGTTCAGAATTATTACAAGTCTCAGTTGATTGAACAACTGGATTTTTGGGGTTATCGTGTTATTAGTCTAGGATTTTTCTTTTTAACCACAGGTATTCTTTCAGGAGCAGTATGGGCCAATGAGGCATGGGGATCATATTGGAATTGGGACCCAAAGGAAACTTGGGCATTTATTACTTGGACCCTATTTGCTATTTATTTACATGTTAGAACAAATAAAAATTTGCAGAGTGCCGATTCTGCAATTGTGGCTTTTATAGGCTTTCTTATAATTTGGATATGTTATTTTGGGGTCAATCTATTAGGAATAGGGCTACATAGTTATGGTTCATTTACATTAACACTTAATTAAATTGAAGAAAGGGACTTGCGAATCTAAACATAGGACAAGGCCTAAGCAAGTTTCTTATAAACATTTAAAGAAAGTTTTAAATGGTTCTCGCAAACGTCAAACATGACTGATTATAATTTCAATTCGGTCTGGCCTTTCTTCTTCTTGACTTTATGTAAAGAAGAAGAAAGACTTTTTTTTTTCATTTTTTTTCTTTTATTTAATGAAATGAAAGGAAAGCTATCTATAAAAAAAATTGGATAGAACAGCTTCCGCCTTCTCCACTGATAGTGAGAGAGCGAAATCCGGGTAAACGCCAATACCTATTACTGGTAGAAAGATAGAAGTCGAAACAAATAACTCGCGCGGTCCAGAATCAAAAAAATAAGAGTTTGGAATATTAAATAACTTATATCCATAGAACATTTGACGTGACATAGATAATGAATAAATAGGAGTTAATATCATTCCAATTGCCATTCCAAAAAAAATTAGTATTTTGGGTAGTAAAAGATATTTTTGGCTGGTAATTATTCCACAAAATACTATTAATTCTGCAATGAAACCACTCATGCCCGGTAACGCAAGGGATGCCAGCGAAAAGCTACTGAAAAGTGTGAATATTTTTGGCATTGGAATAGCAATTCCGCCCATTTCGTCGAGATAAACAAGACATATTCTATCGTAACTAGTTCCCGCTAAGAAAAAAAGTGCAGCACCAATAAAGCCATGAGAGATTATTTGTAAAATGGCTCCATTAAGTCCCGTATCGGTTATAGAACTAATTCCTATAATTATGAAACCCATGTGAGATACAGAGGAATAGGCTATTCTTTTTTTTAAATTACGTTGCCCAAGAGATGTTGAAGCTGCATAGATTATTTGTATTGTGCCTATTATTATCAACCAGGGAGAAAATTTAAAATGAGCATGAGGTAATAGTTCCATATTGATACGAACCAATCCATACGCTCCCATTTTTAATAAGATTCCGGCTAGAAGCATACAAGTACTGTAATGTGCTTCTCCATGGGTATCTGATAACCATGTATGTAAAGGAATAATCGATAATTTTACAGCAAAAGCAATAAAAAATCCAATATAGAATATTATTTCTAATGCCAGAGGATACGATTGATTAACTAATGTTTCAAAATTTAATGTTGGTTCATTGGAACCATATAAACCAACACCCAGAGCTCCCAGCAATAGGAAAATGGAACCCCCTGCGGTATACAAAATAAACTTAGTAGCTGAATAGAGACGTTTCTTTCCCCCCCACATAGATAAAAGTAGATAAACAGGAATTAATTCTAATTCCCACATTATGAAAAAAAGTAAAAGGTCTCGGGACGAAAACGATCCTATTTGGCCACTGTACATTGCTAACATCATGAAATAGAATAATCGAGAATTTCGAGTAACCGGCCAAGCCGCTAACGTAGCTAAAGTAGTGATGAATCCCGTCAGTAAGATGGGCCCTATCGAAAGTCCATCTATTCCTAATCTCCAGTGAAAATCAAAAAAATTGATCCATTTATAATCTTCTGCCAGTTGTATTAATGGATCGTCTGGTTGGAAATGATAACAGAATGCGTAGGTTGTTATAAGGAGCTCTAGCATTGAAATACATACTGTATACCACCGGATAACCTTATTTCCTCTATGAGGAAAAAAGAAAATTAAAGAACCTGCAAATAGGGGCAAAACTACAATTGTAGTTAACCAAGGAAAATAATTCATGGTAAAGACAAGATACACTTGATCCAAAAAAAACCCGTACCCTAACTATAGTTAGGGTACGGGTTTTTGTCGGTAAAAAAAATCCAAATAGACTGGATTCAAGTGGAGTTTTCTGAAACGTATCAATAAGCTAGACCCATACTGCGAGTTGTTTCAGGCCCTAGATAAACTCGAACACTTAAAAAATCGGTTGGACAGGCAGACTCACATCTCTTACAACCAACACAGTCCTCTGTTCTCGGAGCAGAGGCTATTTGTTTAGCCTTACATCCATCCCAAGGTATCATTTCTAATACATCCGTAGGACAAGCTCGTACGCATTGAGTACACCCTATACATGTATCATAAATCTTTACTGAATGTGACATTGAATCTATAATTTTTTTTTAACTTCATTAAATTTCGATCTAGTTCTAGTTAAAGTAAATGAATCAAATATTCAAATACCAGACGAATCAATGATTTACCAGAATTTTTGAATTAATCTACTTCTGGATTGGATCGGCTTATTAGAAAATAAATAAAAAAAAAGAGGTCCAAAATACTTTATATTTATTTATTACATTTTTGAAAGTATGATTATACCTTAAGGTACCATACTTAGTAATGTAATTTGAATTGATGACTATTAAAAATTTAATTTCTATAATTCTAATATATCTATAATCCGAATATAATAGAATTAAAAAAAAAAAACAACTACTTATTCAATAAATTCGATTGATCGATACGAGTTGATTTTCTGTTACAATAAATTGAGGAAACAATAGCCAGTCCAATAGCAGCTTCAGCGGCTGCGATAGCTATAACAAAAATTGCGAAAATGTTTCCTTTTAATTGGCGACTATCAAAAAAATCAGAAAATGTTACAAAATTTAGATTAACTGCATTCAATAGAAGTTCAAGACACATAAGAGCCCGAACCAAATTTCGGCTCGTGGATAGTCCGTAGATTCCTATAGAAAATAAATAGGCACTCAAAACAAGTACATGTTCGAGCATCATTAACCAACTCCTTATCAATCTCGATTCTTTTCAATATGAACAATAATTAAACCGATTTTATTGACTAGAATATAAGAAGTTCGAATAGAGGAGTTTAATTTAAGAATAAAAAAATAGTTTGTTTGTTAATAAATCTAACTATCTATAAAGTATTTCCGTTTTATGCATCAATTCGAATAAAATTGAATGGAAATGAATAGGATAAAATTTCATTTTTATTTGGATTGCTAGTTTTAAAAATAAATTATTGACTTATTGGCGAGCCACAGAAATTGCACCTATTAAAGCAACTAAAAGAATTATTGAAATGAGTTCAAATGGAAGAAAAAAATCTGTTGATAAATGAATTCCAATTTGTTGACTAGTATTTATCAAATCTTGTTCTAGAATCTGGTTTAATCTTGTAGTCCAAATAATCCCATACCATGACGTATTTAGAATAGTAATAATTAATGAAACAAAAAGACTTGTACAAACCAACGAAATAGCCCCATCCCCAACAGTCCAAAGATGAAAATCTTTGCCATATTCTGGCCCACTCATGAACATTACAGCAAATATTATTAAAACATTTATAGCTCCTACATAAATAAGGAGTTGTGCAGAAGCTACAAAATGCGAGTTTGCTAGAATATAAAATAAAGATATACAAACAAGAACCAATCCCAGTGAAAAGGCAGAAAAAATAGGATTGGTAAATAATACCACTCCGAGACCCCCTAATATAAGACCTGACCCCAGAAAGACTAAAAGAAAATCATGTATTGCTCCAGTTAAATCCATTATATGTAAAATAAGAGATAAAAAAATAGGAATTTTTCATGATCTTATTGACTTGGACAGGAAAAAAGAAGTTCATGCGCTACTAATTATTGCTAATTAAATGAAATCCTAATTTGATATACATATTAAAGTTATTGGACCCATCGCATTCTTTTTTTATCTGAAAGAGTCGTTCGAAACTAAAACTATTGGAAATCATTACAGTAAACAGATTTTCAATACAAATTAAGTTGTGATTTTCATCAATCAATAGAATAGTGAATAGAATAGTCGGGGTTTGTAATTTTTGACCAAAATAAAAAAATCAACTTTTTGAATTTAAATTTAAAATTAAATAAAAGAACCTTAGTAATTTCTTCCATCACAAGATTTCTCATTTGTTATGAGATTTCTCTTTTGTTTGAGGCGAATTCAAAATTGTTCGAATTGTGTAATCATCCGTTATTGATATTGGTAAACGACCCAGAGCAATTTGATTATAATTTAATTCGTGACGATCATAAGTAGAAAGCTCATATTCTTCAGTCATTGATAAACAATTTGTTGGGCAATACTCAACACAATTACCACAAAATATACAGATTCCGAAATCAATGCTGTAATTAAACAATCGTTTCTTTCGAATATCCGTTTCCAATTTCCAATCAACAGCAGGTAGATCTATAGGACATACACGAACACATACTTCACAAGCAATGCATTTATCAAATTCAAAGTGTATTCGACCACGAAAACGCTCCGATGTGATCAATTTTTCATAAGGGTATTGAATAGTTACGGGTAAACGGTTGGCATGAGATAGGGTAATCATAAAACTTTGACCAATGTACCTTGCCGCCCGTACTGCTTGTTGACCATAATTGATGAACCCAGTTACCATAGGGAACATATAGTAAATATCAATAATAAATTGGATTTTGTTTCTTTCTCTTGTTTGATACAAGTTGTGAATTGAATTTGAATATTTGAATTTGAATTATAGTGAATATCAAATATTCTATTCGATTTTTTTATATAAATTTATAATGAAAGGAGTTGGGAAGAAGTTGTTAATAATAGATTACCTAAAGAAATAGGTAAAAGAAATTTCCATCCAAGATTTAATAATTGGTCCATTCTCAGTCTAGGTAAAGTCCACCTTGTTGTGATAGGAATGAACAAGAACAAAAAAGTTTTCGCTAATGTAATGAAAATACCAATTGTTGTTCCAAAGACTCCATACGCTTTATTTATTTCCAAAAACTCAGGAATCAATATGTATGGAATAGAGAGATTCCAACCACCCAAGTAAAGAACTGTTACAAATAGTGAAGAGACTAGTAGATTTAAATAGGAAGCAACATAAAATAAACCAAATTTGATACCCGAATATTCGGTTTGATAACCTGCTACTAATTCTTCTTCTGCTTCTGGTAAATCAAAAGGCAATCTCTCGCATTCGGCTAGAGAAGAAATTATAAAAACAATAAACCCTATAGGTTGCCGCCACAAATTCCATCCCCAAAAACCATATTTTGACTGCGCCTCAACTATATCAACTGTACTTGAACTGTTAGATAATCATAGTCGATGATAAGATCACTCTTATCATCGCTATTCCAGAACCGTACATGAGATTTTCACCTCATACGGCTCCTCGAGAGCCATAAATAAATCTAGGGACTGATTAGATATTCTTTATTTAATCTTGATATACTTGTAGGATAGATAAAGTTAAAATCAATCGAAAGTTCCTGAATTAGACTAATGGAATTCTGTCTGCTATACTATAAAAAAAGTGCTTCGGAATTGATCTTATCCCTTACTTTAAGTTTAAGAATTTCAATTTTTTTATTGAGTAATAACTTAGATCCTTCAAAAAAAATACTCTTTATTACCAATATCAATAAATAGTTCACTTTTTTTTTCGATTCCGAAAAAAAAAGAATTAAACATTCATTATTTATGACATGACAAAAATTTCATTTCCATTAATATGGATATCAGATAAAAAAGATTTTTTTTGCAATTCCATACTTTCTTTTCGTTCCTTTACTTTACTTTTATATTAAACCTAAATAAAAGAAAGAAAGGGTAAAGGATTACTTCGTTACTGATAGTTATTCATATAATCGGTGGATAGGATCATACTCTGGATCGGAATTTCATTTTTGGGAGTACTACTTGATCGTTTCTACAAATTTAAAGCCCTAATTAGTATTTCTTTTATGTATAAAAGTCTCTTCGAATAACTTACATAATCTCTATTACGAATCCTTTGTGTACTTTTGTGTTCCTAATCATCCACTCATTTTTTCTCAATCTCTATGGTAATTCATGTATGGGAATACATACAAAAGATAGTAAAAGCTCCATAGAGTTGTTCTTTTCAACCCGCTTCAAGACATGATGACTTATTAACCAATCTTGGGGTAAAGAGTCTTGACTGCTTATGTTTATTTTCGTTTAACCCTTGTACATAGGAAATGAGATTCAATTTTTTTACTGCGAATTTCGAAGCTGTTTTCTTTCACTCATCTAACTATCTAGTTTAGTTTAGCAATCCGGGCTAGTGAATAAAAAAAGAAAGAAAGATATATCTATTTAATACGTTTAATTTTTATTCTTAGAAACCTAAAAAGAAATGGAGGAAGACTTATGTCTCAACGAATCACACGTAGAGATGTTGATAACACACATAGAGTTAATGGTATTTCATAACTAATTGATTGAGCAGCAGCCCGTAGACCACCTAAAAAGGAATATTTATTATTTGATCCATATCCTGACATAAGAAGTCCAATTGGAGCAATACTTGAAACGGCAATCCATAAAAAAACACCAATACTGAGATCGGCTAGAATAAGGCGATAGCCAAAAGGAATTACTGAATAACTTAGTAGAATTGATATGACTGCTATAGAGGGTCCGATACTAAATAAACGTGTATCCCCCCTAGATGGAAGAAGGTTCTCTTTCAAAAGTAATTTTATCCCGTCTGCTAGAGCTTGAAGAATTCCCAAAGGGCCGGCGTATTCAGGTCCAATACGTTGTTGTATACCTGCGGATATTTCTCTTTCTAACCACACAATTACTAGTACACCTGTTGTGATTCCCAATATGAGAATCAAAATAGGGACAAGCATCCATATAGTTTCATAAACCTCTTTTAAGGATTCTAATCTGGAAAAAGACTTGATAGCTTGTACTTCTGTTGTATCAATTATCATTTCAACGATCAACTTCTCCCATAATAATATCTATGCTACCTAGTATCGTCATAATATCAGCCAATTTCATTTTTTTAACTAACTGAGGAAGAATTTGCAAATTGATAAAACCCGGGGAACGAATTTTCCATCTCCAAGGAAAAACACTCTGGTCTCCTATCAAAAATATTCCCAATTCCCCCTTTGGGGCTTCGACTCTTACATAAAGTTCTTGTTTCGACAATTCAAAAGCAGGGGATGGCTTTTTACTAATGAATCGATATTCAAAATCATTCCATTCAGGATATTTTATTCTATTAAAGCGTCGGATTTCTAAATTCTCATAGGGACCCCCTGGAATTCCTTCTAGAGCCTGTTGAATAATTTTGATGGATTCTGCCATTTCACCGATTCGTATTAAATAACGAGCTAATGAATCTCCTTCTTTTTGCCATTGGACTTCCCAATCAAATTCGTCGTAACACTCATAATGATCAACTTTACGAAGATCCCATTGTATTCCGGAAGCTCGTAGCATTGGTCCCGATAAACCCCAATTTATTGCCTCTTCTCCACCAATAATGCCCACTCCTTCAACTCGTTCTAAAAAAATAGGATTTCGTGTAATAAGTTTTTGGTATTCAGCAATCCCTGTTAAAAAATAATCACAAAAATCTAAACATTTATCTATCCATCCATAAGGTAGGTCGGCAGCTACTCCGCCGATACGAAAATAATTATGCATCATTCTCATACCGGTGGCAGCTTCGAATAAATCATATACCAATTCTCTTTCTCTGAAAATATAGAAGAAGGGGGTCTGCGCGCCAATATCTGCCATAAAAGGGCCGAGCCATAACAAATGAGAAGCTATACGACTTAACTCCAGCATAATCACTCTGATATAGCTAGCCCTCTTAGGTACTTGAATATTTCCCAATTGTTCTGGCCCATTTACCGTTATTGCTTCGGTGAACATAGTGGCTAAATAATCCCAACGTGTTACATAAGGCAGATATTGTATAATTGTTCGGTTTTCCGCAATTTTTTCCATCCCTCTGTGTAAATAACCCAATATTGGTTCACAGTCAATAACATCTTCACCGTCTAAAGTAAGGATAAGTCGGAGAACGCCATGCATGGATGGATGGTGAGGACCCATATTGACTATCATGAGGTCTTTTCTTGTAGTTGGTACAGCCATAGGTTTTCCCCGATTCATTATTCAGTTTTCCATGAATTGCTGAAAACAAAAAGAAGTTCATCAAAATTCAAGATCTAATAAATCAAATAATTCAAAACGACTCTTCAAATTAACGTGTTTTTATTTTAGCTTTCGAATGTTCAATTGACTGATTAATTCTTTATAGCGTACTCCATCTTTTTTTAACAAATAAGCCAGTAGTCGTTGCCGTTTTCCTAGAATTTTTCGTAGACCTCTCTGAGATGAATAGTCTTTTTTGTGCAATTCCAAATGTGAAGTAAGTCTTCCTATCTTATTGCTAAAACGGAATACTTGAAATTCAACGGACCCCCTGTTTTCTTCTTTTTCTTCATGCGAAATAACAGATATGAATGATTTTTTTGTCATAAAATTTAAAACTTCTTTTTTTTTTTACCAAATATGGAATTTTGCCGATCAGTAATAATAATGCCAGCTATTTTTATCTGGTACACATAATAATCAGAATTTTCTTTATTCATTTTGATAAAATGAATAAAGAAAATTCTGTTGATTCATTTCTGGATCTAATTGATACGTTATCGAATTAGTATCATGTATCGAAATTGGACGCTAAGACAAGGCGCGTGCGCATCTATTTATCTACTAGACGATAAGGAATATATAAGATAAATGTATCATAAATGAGTTTTTAATCGTGGATACATACGTATTCTTAACATACTAAAACGACTGCCGTTATTAGTATGGATACAATAACGATTCATACAAGCTAAATCTTCTAATCGATAATTCGGCCAAAGAAAGGATTTGAATTTGATAAGTTTCTTTTTATCTCGATCAAGATCTTTGCTTTTATCAAAAAATTGACTACCGTTTTTTACCCTATTCCCATTGTAAAATACTGGGTTTTTATCCACAACTTTATTATTCCTTGGGTTGAAACAAGTTAGAATTCTCAATTCTCGACGACGTCTAGGTAATAAAATATTTTCAAGAATAAGCAAATCAGAATTGTTTTTGTCTATGTATCTGTATATTTTTTGATTAATTTTGTGTCTACTCCTATGAGCCCGTGAAATACCTATCATTTGATACATAAGAAAATTCCCATTATTTATAGACATAGACGCTGGATATCCTTCAATAATTAATATTCCTTTTTGTAAAAATTTTGATAAAGATGTAGGAGGCTCCTCCTCCGGCAACGGAGGAAGAGCAGGGGTACCTCCACCCGTCTGCCTTCTCATATTAGCATTACGCCAAGTTCTATAAAACGTATACCCATCTCCGGTATACATACGAGTACGAAGCTTAAGTGAAGGATACGAATGTCTAGGAAGCTTATACGACGGCAATTCAATATCTTTTTCTTCAGCTTTTTCTTCAGCTTTTTTTTTCAGCTTTTTTTTTCTATTTTTTTATATAATTCCCGAAGTTTTTTAGATGCTTCCTTAGATTTATTATCGAATTCCTGAAAGTCATTATATAATTCCTGAAGTATTTTACATAATTCCTGAAATTTATTATATAATTCCTGAAGTTTATCATAAAATTCCCCTTTATGTAATTCCCAAAGTTTTTTATATGATTCCCAAAGTTTTATATATAATCCCTTTTTATATAATTCCTGATGTTTTTTATATGATTCCCGAAGTTTATTTTTGCGTAATTTCTTACTATTATACTTTTTACGAAATGGATACGCTCTTTGACGTGCTCGCTCAAATAAGTAGCGTATTCGCGCAAATATTTGGCGCGCTCGCTTATCAAATCTTTTACATGATTGCTTAATATTATTAAAAGACCCTTTTTTTTCTGTAGGACCAACTTCATCATAACTATCAAATTTATTAACAACTTGATAAGGGTCTCGATCAAAAGGCCTATATCCGTCGTGCCAAGGTTTTAGGCGGAAAGGAGAGACTGCCATTATCTGGAAACCGTCTTCTGACCAGTATTCAGGAAGTTTTTCGGTTGAGAATGGAATACCGTTATAGGTACATTTTATATATACTTCGTTCTTCCACTCTTTGAAATCTTGCGACCACTCAGGCCGTTGCAATAATAACATACGGCCAATATTTTTCGCTACTATCAATAAAGGGAATATAATATATTTTCTAAGAATTGCCTGGGCGCCTAGAAGCGCAGCCCTTAGTGGTTGACCGTACGTATACTCCTCCTCCCAGGCTCTTTCGGCCTCCATTATTTGTTCGTCTATTTTTTCCCTTTCGGTCGGTTCGTTTTCCAATTCTTCTATAGTAAGAAGGACATCTTCGAAAGAAGAGTAATAAACCAAACGTTCAAATTCTGAGATTTTTCCCGTATACTCTAGAAAAATTCCTCTAATAAACTCGCAATACTTAAGAAAAGTATAAAACAAAGAATCTATTCTGTTTGTAAAAAATCTGGAATGTGGTTTTTCTAGATATATTGACCAAACACTCGTTTTACATTTTTGAACACGCATGGAACCTTTGATCAATTCTCGACGAAATTGTGATCTTGGTACATAACGTTTGAAATGTAATTTTTTGGATTCTTTTTCATCTGTGTCACTCTCCCCTCCAGAAAGCAAAACAGTTGCACGCCTGCATGGCAGTCCGGCAATATCAGCCTCCACTAACACCGCATCTTTTTCTTGTTTCCGTAATTGTTGTATATTTTTTAGTAGACTGGATGGCCAGAAAAGAGTTTTTTTCTCGATTTCTTTTATTTTTCCCTCCCTTTCAATAAAATTTTGATGAAACCCTTTACTTTGAGCCAAGGAATCGTTTATAAAAGACATGAAATACCTAAATTCTGCTATAATTATCGCGTCGGGTCTACATTTTTCTAGGTACCTTTCATTATTTTTTATAAGTTGAGCTTCGGGTGGAAGAAAGAAGAGGTCAGTTAATCTTTTGAAGGGTGTGGGTGCAGGTGGCTTTTTGGGGTGTCCCCGAGGGGATCCCCTTAAGAGGGGATCAGATGTTTTTTGGAAATATTGTATTTTATCTTTTTTTTTATCGGCTAATCGAGTTTTTTTTTCCAATCCATTTATCTCTTTAAGCCCTTTTCTGTCTAAAACTGCAATTTCTTTAGAAAATTCAGTGCTTAAGCTGTTCTTTTTTTGTTCATTGGTACGAATCCCATAATTGTACAGTTCATCAGATGATAATTTTTCTGTTGTAGACAAAGAAGTCTTTTTTTGTATCATTCCCGAGAAAGCGGCTAAACTAGGTGGATGTGAAAAAGAAATTCTTTTTTTTCCATCATTTTGATCAGAAGTTGGGATTTTTTTATAGAATGCTTCTTTAAAAACTTTAAAAAGGGGAGGAGAAGGCTCTTCCTTGGTAAATTCCCCTTCTTTCGCTAGGCCTATTCTATAAAAATATTCTTCAGCTTTTTCTCGGTCTATTTCCACTTCGGCTTCTTTCGGTTTATAAGTCAAAATAGGTAACGGCATTTTGTTAAAAATGAGTAGACATGTAAAAAATACGAGAATACCACCGATTAGACCAAAAAAATTTCTCAAATCGAAGATCAAATTCTGATAAAATCGAAACACATAGAAAAGGTACTTTTTAGGCCTAACAGGCTTATCCGATCTAACCAAATAATTTTGCTGTATCCATACTAATACGAATCTAACCGATTTCATGAATAAAATGTGACCAATTAACCAACCAACAAAACTACTTGTTAAAAATAATATCTTGTTGTTGTATCGAAACATATAAACGTTGAGTAATCTGAAAAACATTGTACTTGGGAAAAAAAAGAAATGGCTCAATAATTGAAAAAAGAGATTATTCAGGAATATACATTGAATGCTGAGATTACGCGTACGCATTGAATTTTTGCGAGTAGATTTTTCATCAACAAAAAAGTCTTCGTAACTGTACCACATGTAATGAAGGTAAAGATAAGGTACAGTTATGAAAGTTATTGTACGAGGCCTACTCAATACTAGACGCGGAGGCCTATAATAGATCGATATGAACATCAGGAGCTGTCCTATCAGAAAACCAGTTGATGCGGCTACCTCCTTCTCGATTGCTTCTTCTTCTCCTTCTTCTATAACCTGAAAATGAGCTTGGAGAAGTAAGAGATAAGAAGGGCCTATGGATAATGTGGTCAGAAATCCATAATAGAGTCCGACCACAACGACCGAATTCATTAGCTTCATAGCTAGAGATGCGGAATTGCCTAGTAGAAAAGACGGATAAATCATATAAAACTCCTTTTTTTTGTTTCAAATTTTTTGATTCCTACTATAGTAGAATCGTTTTACTTTGTTTACTATAAGATGCATCATCGTTCCAATTTGTTATAAGATTTTTTTGGGTTAGGCCGACTTCTATTGTTCGTATTTCGATTGTTCGTATTCGACGAAGATTTTTTTTATTTTTTTTTTTTCTATAAACAAAGTTGAATTCCCGGAATAAAGAGATTTTGCTATTGAAAAAGCTTTTAACGCTGCCCAATATCCCTTTTTTTTCCAAAAATTTTTACGAATATGCTTTTTGGAAATAGAAGTACGTTTTTTTGGAACTGCCATTTAAAATGGATTACTCATTGTTGTAGTTGGATGTGAAAAACATCTATTGGTCAAACGAATCTTTGTTTACTATATAATTAATTATCCATGTATTTTTTAGATTCTATACCATACAGGGCCTTTTAGTCAAATTTTTCATTATAGAAAAGCATAATCTAACTAAAAATATATGAAATATATATATATATATATATATTAAAATTCCCTAAAATATTCAATTAGGAGAAACAAAATTTTCTATGGAGTATAATATTTATTTATAATTTAAAATACTTCGTGCGAAATTGATGAATAAATTTAATAAAAATTAAATAATTAATCAAAATTTCTACTTATACTTAAGATCTCTATATATTTTGTATATTTTTGCTGTATTTCATTTAATTTACATGCGCATATTAAGCCACATCGAAAAATTTAAGTTAGCAAATCTTAATTGAAAAGCTTGAATTTTTTCTTTTTTTTTTTCGAAAATCTAAATAAATCGAATTTCCAATTTTCAAATTGAAATGATATCCATAATTTAATCCCATAAATTAATTTGTTTAAAGAATCCATAATTTGAGACATTTTAGTGATTTTTTTTTATTCTATGTTATGGTAAAGTAGTAAAGTAAAGTAAGAGGTATCATATCCTTTTTTTTCTATAAACTATATAAAATATATAACTATAAAAAAAAAAAGAATATTTTTCTATGTTTTTTTTGTTTTTCGTTTGGAACGGAAGACAATCAAATAATTTTTCGTAAAACCAGTTAATAATTATGAATAAACTACTGAATAAACTTATTAAAATAACTAGTTCCTAGTTTTTTGTATTACTTATTTTTTTATTAGATTGTTTATTAGATTTTTAGTAGATCTTCTGATTCATACTATTTTTTAGTCTAATTTTTTTATCTTTATTATATATATTATAAATAACTTAACTGTAAATGAAAGTAGAATTTTTTTTGATTCCTACTTCAGAGACTTCAACATTTTACATTTACTTAAATAATTAAGGATTTACTTTTACTAACAAATTAATTATTTGACCAATTAGAACTTCTTGGTTTGAATATTAAAATAAAAAATGTTTAATAATATTAATTAAAAATTTTATTTAATATAAAATAGTAAATTAACAAATTCTATTTTTTTAAGTTATGTAAAATAAAAACTTGATTTTTTTTATTGGCTTCTTTCAATTCAAAAGAGGCAAGAACCGGCGAATCGTAAACAAAAAATAAAATTTAAATAAAAAATTTAGATATTTGATTATGGAACATATATACCAATATGCATGGATCATACCCTTCACTCCACTTCCGGTTCCTTTGTTAATAGGAGTGGGACTTCTCCTTTTTCCGACGACAACAAAAAATCTTCGGCGTATTTGGGCTTTTTCTAGTATTTTGTTGTTAAGTATAGTTATGATTTTCTCGATGAAGCTGTCTATTCAGCAAATAAATAGCAATTCTATTTATCAATATGTATGGTCTTGGACTATTAATAATGATTTTTCTTTAGAATTCGGCTACTTGATCGATCCACTTACCTCTATTATGTCAATGTTAATTACTACTGTTGCAATTCTAGTTCTTGTTTATAGTGATAATTATATGTCTCATGATCGGGGATATTTGAGATTTTTTGCTTATATGAGTTTTTTCAATACTTCCATGCTGGGATTAGTTACTAGTTCAAATTTGATACAAATTTATATTTTTTGGGAATTAGTTGGAATGTGTTCGTATCTATTAATAGGGTTTTGGTTCATACGACCTATTGCTGCAAATGCCTGTCAAAAAGCGTTTGTGACTAATCGTGTAGGGGATTTTGGCTTATTATTAGGAATTTTAGGTATTTATTGGATAACAGGCAGTTTCGAGTTTCGGGATTTGTTTGAAATATTCAATAACTTAATTAATAAAAATGAGATCCATTTTTTATTTTGTATTTTGTGTACTTTCTTGTTATTTGCTGGTGCAGTTGCTAAATCTGCCCAATTTCCCCTTCATGTATGGTTACCTGATGCTATGGAGGGGCCTACTCCTATTTCAGCTCTCATACATGCTGCTACCATGGTAGCGGCGGGGATTTTTCTAGTCGCTCGACTTCTTCCTCTTTTCGTAGTCATACCTTACATAACGAATGGAATATCTTTTATAGGTATAATAACCGTACTATTAGGAGCTACTTTAGCTCTTGCTCAAAAAGACATTAAGAGAAGTTTAGCTTATTCTACAATGTCTCAACTGGGTTATATGATGTTAGCCCTAGGTATAGGTTCTTATCGAGCTGCTTTATTTCATTTGATTACTCATGCTTATTCAAAAGCATTATTGTTTTTAGGATCCGGATCCGTTATTCATTCAATGGAAGCTATTGTTGGATATTCTCCAGATAAAAGTCAGAATATGGTTCTTATGGGGGGATTAACAAAACATGTGCCAATTACAAAAACTGCTTTTTTAATAGGTACACTTTCTCTTTGTGGTATTCCGCCTCTTGCTTGTTTTTGGTCCAAAGATGAAATTCTTAATGGTAGTTGGTTATATTCGCCGATTTTCGCAATAATAGCTTATTTCACGGCCGGATTAACTGCATTTTATATGTTTCGAATCTATTTACTTACTTTTGAAGGTCATTTGAACATTTATTTAAAAAATTACAGTGGAAAAAAAAGTAGTTACTTCTATTCAATATCTCTATGGGGTAAAGAAGGATTGAAAACGATGAATATTAATAAAAATTTTGGTTTATTAACCTTATTAACAATGAACAATAAGGAAAGGGCTTCTTTTTTTTCGAAAACAAAAAACCTATATAAAATTGATGGAAATTTAATAAAAATGATCCGATCTTTTATTACTATTACTGATTTTGACAATAAAAATATTTCTTCATATCCTCATGAATCGGACAATACTATGTTATTTACTATGGTTGTATTGATTCTGTTTACTTCCTTCATTGGATTCATAGGAATTCCATTCAATCACGAAGGAACGGATTTGGATATATTAACTCAATGGTTAACTCCATCTATAAATCTTTTACATTCAAATTCGAAGAATTCTGTGGATTGGTATGAATTTGTGATAAATGCAACTTTTTCGGTTAGTATAGCTTATTGGGGAATATTTATAGCCTTCTTTTTATATAAACCTATTTATTCATCATTAAAAAATTTTGACTTAATTAATTCATTTAAAAAAAGGGGTCCGAAGA